AGTATTTTTATTCTTGTTGGTATCGATCTTGATCCAGGCCTCAATATCGATTTTCTTTTTAAGACAAAAATGGAGAATTTTCCAATCAAAATATTTTCGATCCGGATTTTTTTCCATATACATAATATCACTTTTTCCTAAATAATTTTTGATAGGGATATCCCCTAGTATATCAAAAAATTTGCCCTTATGTTTATGTGTGTTGTAATTATAAAAACTCTCTCGATTCTTATTTACTTGGAATGGTGATCCATAAATATATGGGTCCCTCTTATTTTCATAATTAATAGATCTATAAGATAAAAGATTATATCTATAGTATTTTTGAAAATTCTCATTTTGATTTGGTAATGAATATACTTCGTAATCGTTTTGTTTTTTGTAATGAATTAATAGGTCTTTTTCATATGAATTCTCTTTGTTTAAATCTTGATTTTGAATTGTACGACATTTATTGATTCTATTTTTCCATTTTGCTGCTATTAATCTAGACCATCTAATCTGAGATAAATGGTATTGATAATGACCTCTTAACCAGTTTTTCCATTGATTTATTCCAGAATTCCGAAGTTTCTTATGTCTTAATTCATAATGAATTATTCCTTGTTTTCCAAAATAATCTTTTATTGAAGTCTTAAGAAAAAAAGACGTTCCGTGATATTGAAGAATAGATCTTAACTTATACAAGTTAAGAACTTGTGTTTGTGATATTTTGTAAAATACATATGCTTGTGACAAGGAGGATAAGTCAAAAAAATTCTGTGAATTCTTATTACTAATATTATAAAGTGACTTTTTTATAGTCGAAATAAAATGAATTTTATTTTGATTTGTTTTATTAATTCTTTTTTTATTTTTTTTATTATTGTAAATGGATTTATCAATCATTTTTTTTGTTGATTCAACAAAAAGTTGTATATTAATTCTGGGAATATTAATAATAGATAGAAGGATATCTGCGTATATCCTTTCAGTGAAAAATTTTATAAAATAATGTAATTTACGGATTAATCGAGTATTTCTTCTTTTTAATATTTGCCAATTTGGTGATTCGAATCTTTTAGCATTATAACTTGTTTTATTAGGACTATCATTTATTTCTGGAGTCACTTTTTTTTTATTTTTTGTAATTCTTTTTATTTGATTTCTGATTGTGCTTGTTCTATCAGTCAGATCTTTCATTTTTTTTTCTGTCAGTAAAAAATTTGTCCAATATGTAGATTGAATTCGACTAAAGGATTTATGAATTATATGATTGCGGGTTATAGAATCTTTTTCTTTTTTTTTTTTAGTTTCGCTTGATTTATATATTTCTCTCAATCTAAATAATAGAATTGGATTTACTTTTGAGAGTTCTTTTTTTATTTTTTTTAAAAACGGAATGCCCTTGATAATCCATTTTTTTGTTTTTTTTGAGATATTTAGAAATTTTGTTCTTTCTTTTAAAACTTTTAGAAATATAAAATACTTTTTTTTCAATTTTCCAATTTTTTTTTCGAGTTTCTTAAAAATGGGTTCAAAAAAGGAAGGCCGTTTTTGGGGAGAACCAAAAGGAAGTTCAGCTTCCATTCCCCAAACCGTTAAAAAAAAAAAATCATCTTTTTGTCCTTTCTTTTTGATTCGATCTATATGAGAGGACCGTGGCTTAGATCTGTGCCAGGGTTTCAGACAGAAAGGAAATAGCATCTTTATTTGAATACCGTCTATTAACCAATTTTTCGGAAATTCTGTTTCTGATAATTGAACACCATTATAGGTGCATTTAACATGCATTTCTTTATTCCATTCATTTAAATCCTCAGACCACTCAGGAAATTGTAATAATAGCATACGGCCAATATTTTTAGCTATTATCAATGACGGTAATATAATATATTTTCTAAGAATCGATTGAGTTATTAACATGGAACCTCTTATTACTTGAGCAAATGGAATGGTATCCCAGGTTTCTGCTACTTCTATCCGCGCTTTCTCTTTTCTTTTGTTCTCTTCTTTTTTGTCCTTTTCCTTTTTTTCCCTTTCTTTTATTTCTTCTTCTGTATAATCTGAAATTTTGAATTCTGCTCCCTTTCCTATACAATTTCTAAAAATGAGTTTTATCAGTTCGGAGATATCAAAAAAAAAAGGGTGTGATTTGTCTATTCTGTCCAAAAAAAGCGGAGAATGTGCATTTGCTTGAAAAAGTTCCCAAATAACTGTTTTACATCTTTGGGCTCGCATTGAACCTTTGATTATGTCTCGACGAAAATCAGATTGTTGCGAATATCGTATCAAAGCTACTTCGTCTCTTTTATTAGAATTATTAGTATCCTTATTATTAGGATCGGTATTTCCCCGGTTATCAGTAAAAATCACTACACGTTTGGCTTTTCTTGAACGAATCTGATAATCTATTGGTACTTCTTCTTCACTTTCTCCTTCCTGTTGTTCTAATTCGTTGATTAATTTGTATGACCATCGAGGGACTTTTTTACTGATTTCTTTTATTCCAATAGATTTT